TCAAATTTACAAGATACGATCTATCTAGATCTAAAGTGTCAATTCCAACAAATATTGAACTAAAAAAAATTCTTGCTTTCGAAATGGTTTGCCATCTGAGATGACTCTATTATTTCGATTTGTTATTGAATTGCGTGCGCATAAAGACCATAAAAAGAGTTTCGTTTTATGGTTCTTTCATATACGTTTTCTTTAATTGAATGAACGTTCTGATTCGCAAATTCTCAAAATACTTCAATTGGTACACGCAAGAAATAGGCTAATTCAGCAGCCTTTTGTTCAATTTCTCGTGGAGTCAAATTCTCATCAGTACGGGTCAAGGGAATGGACCCCTGGCCTCGGATGTCCATATAAAGAACACGACGAGCATAAATACCCTCTTTAACTTCTATTCTAACGGACTGAATATCTTTTATAAGGAATCGGAGGAATATGCGACGATTTTTTCCCGGAAATCCCCAACGAAAAATACAGACTACTCCTTCCTTTCTATCGAATCGATCATAACCACTACCTACATTCCAGGAAATTGTGCACCACAAATAAGAGCTGATAAAGAGACCCGCAATTCCGTAGAAAGACATCACGATTCCTTGTGGAAAAAAAATGATTTGCTGAGGCGGAAAAAAAGATAGCAAATTTCTACCAAGATAACTGGAAGTTCCAACTAATAAGAAGCCTAATGAACCTAAAAAAAGGATAAAGGCCCAGCAGAAATTACTTATTTTTCGAGACCCCGTTATAAGTTCTATCCATATATCGTCTGATCGCCAAGTCATACTTTACTCGATTGCATTTTATTGGAATTGAGATAATACCCCAGAGAAATTTGATTTTACTTTTTTGTTTCCGAAGTAACTCTCATCAACTAGCACTAGTTTGAGGTGAACTAGCACTAGTTTGATGTCAACCTTTAGGAGTAATTCATCAAATTGGTTAAATCTAAAATAATAACATACTCTTTATTTAATACGATTCCACTATACATATCGATATACATATAGATTCACCGACTACATTTCAGCCATCCAGAGATCCTGATCTATTTGAAAATTGCTAGAATTGATATATCCATATATCATGTTTCTGCGGGCATAAGAGTTTTTTCCTTTATGTTCGGCGGAAATCACATCTTATACTATATTCCAATAAATAGATATCCGTGTTATGATACATTATGATACAAGTCCACGTTTTCAAAAAAAAAATGGATGAGATTGGGTCCCGGCGGATCTAAACAATCTTGTTTTTTTGAACATGAAGAAATAAAGAAGCCATTGCAATTGCCGGAAAGACTAGGCCTACTAACGGCACAAAAATAGACGGAAGGTTCAAATTTGTCATAGAAGGGGTACCTCGATTTACTATTTGTATCTGTTATTATTATTATATGAGAAGAATTGGAAATTCTTAATTCTTAGTATAGATCTAAGCATCTATATATCTAAATCTAACTGAGTACGTATAATAAGAATAAGTGCAAAGAATGTAGAACTGTAGAACTAAATAAATGGACTTATTCATCTCCTACATGAGAAAGATATGTATGATAATAAACTTTATTATTTTTCTTCATTTCTTTGTCTTTTGTTCTTATCTTCTAATTTTCTAAAAATAGATAAAGAGTTTTTTACCGATTATCGAAAGATTCGTTCGAATCCGACCCAACATGAATTTTTAGCTAAAATGGTTTTTCGGGAGATAGAGAAAGATACAAAACTCTATTATCTATATTTAAATTTCAAATTATATACCTAAGACAAGAAAAAATTCGTTTTATTTTCCGAATTTCACGAAAGGAAGAACTCACTCTTGGTGATGGTGATAAAGGCTTCTCGATTCGTAATCAGGAATATAAATATAGGTCAAAAAAAGAGCTATACTCAACTTTCGTTTTAATTCTTTCTACAATTCGATCTTCGATCACCAAAGAAAAGGCCATTATTATCTTATTTACTTTGATTCCGATAAACTAACTACTTTTTGCTACAAACACAAAAAAAATAATTGAACTTAGTGCTCTACTTGATTTTTATTTTGCTTGACTTTTGATTCAAAGGAAAAAAGGCGTGGAGCTTAAATAACTCACTCAGAACGCTTTTTAAAAGATTACGTGGTACAATTAGGTCGAATAAACCCTTCTGGAATAAGTATTCAGCTGCTTGTGAACCTTCGGGTACTGTTTTATTCAATGTTTGTTCAATTACTCTTTTACCTGCAAATGCAATGTAGGCATTGGGTTCGGCAATAATGATATCCCCCAACATACCAAAACTAGCTGTCACTCCACCAGTTGTCGGAGATGTAAGGATTGGTACATAAAATAATTTTTTATTTAATTGATAATCATATAAAGCAGACGAGATTTTAGCCATTTGCATCAAGCTCAAACTTCCTTCCTGCATGCGCGCCCCCCCAGAAGCACACACTATAATAAGAGGTAATTTTTGATTGGCAGCGTGTTCAATCAAACGGGTGATTTTCTCTCCGACTACGGATC